ATCTTTTGTATAGACATTCGAACCACTGTTGGTCATATTTCTTTTTATCGAGAGATAGAAGAAGCCGTACAAGGGTTTTGCCGGGCTTGCTCATATAGTACCTAAGCTAAAAAATTCTATGATACCCGCGATAATTCGATTCGGGTCTCCCCGTCTCAACTAGTATTCTAATTCGTGAATTTCTCCGCTAATCAAGATCGAGGAAAGGCAGTCTTCGAATCACTGACTCAAATCCATTGTCGAATCCTACTCAACTGAATAGCGAGGTACTTATGGCAGAACGGGCCGATCTAGTCTTTCACAATAAAGCGATAGATGGAACTGCCATGAAACGACTTATTCGCAGATTAATAGATCACTTTGGAATGGCATATACATCACATGTCCTGGATCAAGTAAAGACTCTGGGTTTCCAGCAAGCCACTACTACATCCATTTCATTAGGAATTGATGATCTTTTAACAATACCTTCCAAGGGGTGGCTAGTACAAGATGCGGAACAACAAAGTTTAATTTTGGAAAAACACCATCATTATGGGAATGTACACGCGGTAGAAAAATTACGTCAATCCATTGAGATCTGGTATGCTACAAGTGAATATTTACGACAACAAATGAATCCTAATTTTAGGATGACTGATCCTTCTAACCCAGTCCATATAATGTCTTTTTCGGGAGCTAGAGGAAATGCATCTCAGGTCCATCAATTAGTAGGTATGAGAGGATTAATGTCGGATCCTCAAGGACAAATGATTGATTTACCCATTCAAAGCAATTTACGCGAAGGACTCTCTTTAACGGAATATATTATTTCCTGCTACGGAGCTCGCAAAGGAGTTGTGGATACTGCTGTACGAACATCAGATGCTGGATACCTCACGCGCAGACTTGTTGAAGTAGTTCAACACATTGTTGTACGTAGAACAGATTGTGGCACCATCCGAGGTATTTCTGTGAGTCTTCAAAATGGGATGATAACAGAAAGAATTTTTATCCAAACATTAATTGGTCGTGTATTAGCGGACAATATATATATGGGTTCACGATGCGTTGCCATTCGAAATCAAGATATTGGGATTGGACTTGTTAATCGATTCATAACCTTTAGAGCAAAATCAATATCTATTAGAACTCCCTTTACTTGCAGGAGTACATCTTGGATCTGTCGATTATGTTATGGCCGTAGTCCCACTCATGGCGACCTGGTCGAATTGGGAGAAGCGGTAGGTATTGTTGCGGGTCAATCTATTGGGGAACCCGGGACTCAACTAACATTAAGAACTTTTCATACCGGTGGAGTATTTACAGGCGGTACGGCGGAACATGTACGAGCTCCTGATAATGGAAAAATCAAATTCAATGAACATTTGGTTCATCCCACACGTACACGTCACGGCTATCCAGCTTTTCTATGTTATATAGACCTATATGTAACTATTGAGGGTCAAGATATTCTACATAATGTGAATATTCCACCAAAAAGTTTGATTTTAGTTAAAAATGATCAATATGTAGAATCAGAACAAGTCATTGCCGAGATTCGCGCCGAAGCATCCATCTTGAATTTTAAAGAGAGGGTCCGAAAACATATTTATTCTGACTCCGAGGGAGAAATGCACTGGAGTACCGCTGTGTACCATGCACCCGAATATACATATGGTAATGTTCATCTCTTACCAAAAACAAGCCATTTGTGGATATTATCAGGAGTTCCGCACAGATCCAGTATAGTCCCTTTTTCGCTCCACAAGGATCAAGATCAAATAAATATTCATTCTCTTTCTGTCGAACGAAAATATATTTCTAACCTTTCAGTGACTGATGATCAAGCGAGACATAAATTGTTTAGGTCGGATCCTTCTGGTAAAAAGGAGGGGGGGGTTCTTGATTATTCAGTACCTGATCGAATCATATGTAAGGGTCATTGTAATTTTATATACCCCGCTATTCTTGACGAGAATTCTGATTTATTGGCAAAGAGACGAAGAAATAGATTCATCATTCCATTACAATCGAATCAAGAACAAGAAAAAGAACTAATACCCCGTTCAGGTATCTCGATTGAAATACCCATAAATGGTCTTTTCCGTATAAATAGTATTCTTGCTTATTTCGACGATCCTCGATATAGAAGAAAGAGTTCGGGAATTACTAAATATGGGACTATAGAGGCGGATTCTATCGTCAAAAAAGAGGATTTGATTGAGTATCGAAGAACAAAAGAATTTCGGCCAAAATACAAAATGAAAATAGATCGATTTTTTTTCATTCCCGAGGAAGTGCATATCTTACCCGGAGCTTCTTCCATAATGGTACGGAACAATAGTATCATTGGAGTAGATACGCGAATTACTTTCAATATAAGAAGCCGAGTAAGCGGATTGGTCCGAGTGGAGAAAAAAAAAAAAAAGATGGAACTCAAAATATTTTCGGGGGATATCTATTTTCCTGGAGAGACAGAAAAGATATCCTGGCACAGCGGTATCTTGATACCACCCGG